GCTTGTATAATGAAAATGGGTTTATATGGATCCTGGGAGGTTGAAAGCACACATCAAAATGACATTGACATAAATTGACAAGGTAATATTTCCATTTTTTCATCAGAAGAGGCGTATCCTTTGAGACAAAAATGGATTTTCCTTGATATCTAATATAATGTATGAAAGGATCCTTGAGCAAGCGGAGGCTGTCCCCCCAATCCTTAGTAAAGACTTCTACAAAATGTTCTATTTTTCCATAGAAATATATTCGCTCAAGAAAGACCTGAGAAAATGTTAATCGGAAATGAAAGGATTGATTACAAAGAAAAAAGAAAACGGACTCGTATTCATATACATGAGAATTATATAAGAACAAGAAGAATCTTGGAGTCTTTTTTGCAAAAAAAGAAATAGATTTCTTTGGACTAATACGACTGTTCAAATTCCAATACTCGTGAAGAAAGAGTCGTAATAAATGCAAAGAGGAGGTATCTTTCACCCAATAGCGAAGGATTTGAACCAATTTTTCTAGATGAATGGGGTAGGGTATTAGTCCATCTGACACATAATTTAAATGTGGAAATTTGCCCTCTAAAAAAGGAAATATTGAATGAATTGATCGTAAATTATGAGATTTTACTATTTCTGATCTTTCTAAAGAGGATACTAATCGTAAGGAAAATGGAATTTCCACAATAACTGCAAATCCCTCCGATATCATTTGAAAATACAAATTTTTGTTATACCTAAAAAATGTATTTTGGTTAGAATCATTAGCGGAAATACTCAAATGATTCTGTTGATACATTCGAGTAATTAAACGCTTTACGATTAGTAAACTATATTTATTGTCATAACCCACATTTTCTAACAAAATGGATCTATTTAAGTCACGATCATGAGCAAATGTATAAATATACTCCCGAAAAATAAGTGGGTATAGGAAGTTATTTTTTCGAGATCTATCTATTTCTAAATTTCTTTGAGATTTCTCTATTTTCATTTTGAATTCGATTTGATTGAAGCAAAGATAGGGGGTTTATTGGGTTATTAAATGATACATAGTGCGATACCATAAAAACAAAATAGTATAATATAAAAAGAATAGATACCTCGGAAATAGTTAAACTCACCAACGGACCCTCTATCCTCTCTTTTTTCCATCTAATTGGTTTATGTTCCTTTCTAATTGGTTTATGTTCATTATGGGGTAATAGGTGACTAGAAATCCTTTACTTTTTCAAGTCAATCACTCTTTTTTGATTTTGGAAAAAAAATTGCTTTATCAATATACTTTTTCTTCTACACATTCAATTTCCCTTCATAGTGGAGAATAGCTAATAGTTAGGACTCATTAAAAAAATCGAAAATACACTCAAGAAAAAGCTTTTCCCGCACCAGGCACTAATCTATTTTTAACGTCTAATTAGATCGGAAAATCATTCAAATTAAGAACGGGAGCTCGTTGCTTTTTTATTTACCTATAATTGGAGCCGCGGAGCTCTGTCCATTTATTAACTCGACCAAACCCCAACTTTGAATTTGAATTGCTTTGTTTTTATGTTATGCACCAAGAATTCAAACAAAGTTTGTTTGGAGCGGATCCGGTAAGAATCAAATATTCTCCGAATTCTCCATTGATACGACATGCTGTTTTTTCCATTCATTCCTTTCAGGATCAGTCGTGGTCTTACAAATAATACCGCTGGTATGGACGAATCTCTTTCTTCGTACAAATGTGTAAAAGCTGTTAGCCGCACTTAAAAGCCGAGTACTCTACCATTGAGTTAGCAACCCCAATCCCAAATATAAATAAAATAATTAGGATAAAATAATTAGGTTATGTAGATAGAATCAAAATCAAAAGAAATCAAAGAGAAGTAATAAAAAGATTGAATCGTACGACACAATCAAAACATTAAACTAACAAGAAATGAACACAAACTAACAAGAAATGAACACGAAATGAAATAGAAAAATTTCTAAAATTTCGAATTGATTTGGATAAAAAAATAGATAAAGTTAAATAAAGTCAAAATTGATAGATTATCTCTTGTTTCTTATGCTATCTATTCTTCTATTTAATATTTAAAATCTTCTATTTAATATTTAAAATTGAAAATAATTAAAAAAAAATGTAACTATTCATTTTTATACATTTTTCTAATATATTTTTCTATCTAATATATTTTTCTAATATAACAATACATTTACATTTTTTTTTCCAATAATAAAAAAAAAGACTTTTGTATCACAGCAAATCCAATAAGCCTATCATTTCACCAATAAGCCTATCATTTCACCAATAAGCCTATCATTTCACCAATAAGCCTATCATTTCACCAATAAGCCTATCATTTCATTTGAATGAAAAACCAAACCGCTGGAATAGATATAAATCAATCTACAGATAAGATCTAATTACCCAGATCGGATTATATTTATTTGATACACTGTTGTCAATATGGTGTTAATAAAAAAATATACAATGAAAAAAACAAAAGAATTAATTCAAATTAACCCCTTATTTTATAAATATTTTTTGATTTCCAATATAAATATTAGCAAACCAATAAGATAAGACGAAAAAATGAGTAGTTCTCTTCGAATCTTCATCTTCAAGTGGCTCGATAGGACCGAGTCATCAATCTCACACTTCTTCAAGTACGAAAGACTCATAAAAAATCATTAAATTAACTGTTTGACTTTTTTTGAATTCAAACTCTTTGGATCTGTGTTTCCATGTTTACTGAAACAAAAAAACTAGATTTAATTGCATCTGCGTATTATTTGAACACGATAATACTTGTGAAAAAGGATATAATTTCGAGAAAAGGCATTAAAAATAAGAAACAAGAATTGTATTTATTATGCTCTTAACTATCATATAAAAGATATTAGGTTGTTCAAAAAAACAATCTTTATTTTGATATATATAATTTTGATATAGAAAAGAAATAGGCTCTGGGACGGAAGGATTCGAACCTCCGAATGGCGGGACCAAAACCCGTTGCCTTACCGCTTGGCCACGCCCCATTTCTATATTTGATTCAAAACTAATAAAACTAATATTGGTATTGGTTCTTTGTCAATTCCTGCCCCCAAAAATATCTAGGAACTGGATTAGCTTGTTATTCGTATTTTGATATGTGTAGATATAGAATTAAACTGAATTTATTGATCATAATATAGAATTCCATTAAGATATTGTATGAAAATATGATTTCTTTTATTCTTTTTTTAGCTGATAATTGAAGGATTTTTGATTGGCTGAGTTTAAAGTTTTTTGTCTACCTTAAACTCTATTTTATATTAATTTATATCCATTTTTACATTTTTATATGAATATTAATAACTCAGTCAAAATACAATTATCTTCAAAAACAAAATGTTTGTTATGCTTAATATTTTAAATTTGATTTGTATCTGTCTTAATTTTGCCCTTTATTCAAGCAGTTTTTTCTTCACAAAATTGCCTGAAGCCTACGCTTTTTTGAATCCAATCGTAGATATTATGCCAGTAATCCCTCTGTTCTTTTTTCTATTAGCCTTTGTTTGGCAAGCTGCTGTAAGTTTTCGATGAAATTTTGAATACTGTCCTAGAATAATTAATAATTCATGAGTTATTCAAGAGAAAAAATTCTACTAATTGATAAGATCAGATAAGTCTTCTAGTTCTTTATAGTCTAGGCCCTTGATTCAAACATTGAAGTTATTGTATAAACGTGAAAAATCTGGATTACCTACCCCATCTCCTCATTCTGAACTTTTTTCCATTCTATTATTCTATTAAAAGAAACCTATTCGGTTAGATCCCCCCGAAATATCTAATTTTCGGTATGAAAGAAAATTTTTGGCACACAAGACTCGACTCTTATTACATCTTATTACAAATGAATTTAGAAAAATGCTTTTCTATTTCGAAAAATTTCTAGAAACCACTTCATTTCTTGGTGTCAAAATTGGATATATGGTATAAATATAGAGAATCTATTTTCTTTTTTTCCAAACAAAAAAAAAGATCTTGGAGATTGTCTAATGCTTACTCTCAAACTCTTTGTTTACACAGTAGTAATATTCTTTGTTTCCCTTTTCATCTTTGGATTTTTATCTAATGATCCAGGGCGTAATCCTGGACGTGAAGAATAAAAAAAAAGAAGGCTTTTTCCTTGCTTGATTTTTATTAAATGTTCTTAGAATTTTATCTATTCTACATCTTTAACTATTCTAAAATAAAAAATAAATAAATAAAGACAAAGATTTGAAAAAAAAAATACGAAGTCATCAACGGAACCGGAAAGAGAGGGATTCGAACCCTCGGTACGAATAACTCGTACAACGGATTAGCAATCCGACGCTTTAGTCCACTCAGCCATCTCTCCCAATTGAGAAAAGATAATTACTATGTTACATTACACAACAATACACAACAAGTAGGGCTTGAAAAAAAGTCCTTCTTCATATACTTTCTTTTTTTTTTATCTTTTTTATTACTATATTATTAGTATATTAATTACTCTTAATATATTAGTATTCTAATTAGTATTATAGTAATTTACTATTTAATTACTATTCTATATTTAATTATTTAATTATTATTCTATTAATTATTCTATTAATTATTCTAATTATTAAGATTAGAATTATATATATATATATATATTTTTAATCTATTCTTTTTTTTTTTTTCATTTCGTCCGAAAAGTCTTTTTTTATTTCCACGTCCTGGCCCGTGTCACGGGCCATTTTTTATTTTTTGTTGCAACAAATTAGATAAGATAAAAAAAGTTATTTTATTTAATTCAAAAATACTTGTTATTGAAAGAACAGGACTTTTTCCATTCTTCTAATATAGAATCAATGCAATGAGTCTTCTTTTCCTAATCCTCATTAGGTTGCATGAGGAAATACAATACATCAACGCCCTAATTTTCATAATTCTTTTTTTTTTTTTTTATGATCCTATTGATTCTCGTACTCGACAAAAAGCTTGTTTATATACAATAATCGCAGCATAG